TGATGAATCAAAAACTTTCAATTGAACTGAGTCTTTCAATTGGTATAATATTTTTGCGTATCCTCGTATCTTTCAAAAGTGGAAACTTAGGAAAGTGCTTTCTAAACATATGTATAAAAAGAACAGATTTCCTTTAGCTCCTCCATGCCTACTATAACTAGTTATTTCGGTTTTTTACTAGCGGCTTTAACTCTAACCTCGGCTCTATTTATTGGTCTGAGTAAGATAGGACTTATTTGAAATTAATTGAATGAATAATTCATAAAAAGAAATCCTTCTGTGGTATTCCATATATTTGGTAGTTCCTTACCGTGTTAATTACCAATTATTGGGAATTGAGATTCCTAAGCAATACGAATTAATAGTAATATTTCGGGATAGATATTACCTCCCCTTTTCCCTTTTCAAATAAATTAAATTGAAATGATTGAAGTTTTTCTATTTGGAATTGTCTTAGGTCTAATTCCTATTACTTTGGCTGGATTATTCGTAACCGCATATTTACAATACAGGCGTGGTGATCAGTTGGACCTTTGATTAATATTAATTCACATCTCTTTTTTTAACTGACCTCCTCCTTTCTTTAATTTCATTTTTTTGGGGGGGGGTCAAAGGTCAAATTCAGATTGCTGTATTTCAGTTCCGTGGAATTTTCGATCTAACAAGACAAGAGCAGAATCACGCTCTGTAGGATTTGAACCTACGACATTGGGTTTTGGAGACCCACGTTCTACCGAACTGAACTAAGAGCGCTTTCTTACCACAACGGAAAAGACTGTAAAGAAGGGGATTCTTTTTTTTATATAGTATAGAACCCCCCAAAAAAATTCAACCCCAATAAATACTTCTTGCATATGTATACTATCATAAAATTGAAAATTATGTATTATGTATGTCCAAATTGAATCGCTCTAAAATGTATCTCTGGTTACTGCTTCGAGGAGCAATAATAGGTAGGGATGACAGGATTTGAACCCGTGACATTTTGTACCCAAAACAAACGCGCTACCAAGCTGCGCTACATCCCTTTCAACTGGTCTACAGTATCATTGTAGAAAATCCCCGTCTTGTTTTCCACATCCTTATTTTATTTCCATTTCCTTCCTTTCTATGCAAAATGTATCTTGCCATTTCTTCCTCTTGGTCTCATATCATATAACATATAATAATAAATTAATATTTTTCTCGGGAATTCTCAGGCGCAAAGGGACCCGTTTTTTTGCTTTAAGAAAAAGAAAATCTTCTCTACCGAATCATTGCACATGTCAAGTTGAATTGGGGATTCCACACACAAATACAAGTGGTCTTTAACTACATATACATCTCTTACCATAATGTATTACAATATGGAATATAAAAAAAAGAAGGAGGATTCTCAATGCGAGATTTTACCGTGGCACCGGTACTAAGTACTCTCTGGTTCGGGTCTTTAGCGGGTTTATTGATAGAAATCAATCGTTTCTTCCCAGATGCGTTGACATTTCCTTTTTTTTCATTCTAGTTATTGATATGGAAAGGGGTGAAGAAGATTAGAGATAGAGTCAAATATTTGTGACTAATCTCTCTTTCCCGTCTTTTTTTTTCGAATTAGATAGATTGAATACGGGGGTAAAGAGAAAGAAAAAAGTGGATTCAACCTCAGTTAAATTCGGGTTAAGGCTCCAATTAAATTAAGAATCAAATTAATAATAGAGTTAAAAGAAAACAAAAGGGAAATGTGACTAGAATAAGAGTATCATGCAATACAAGATACTTAAATGAAATACTGTACTGCGATTAGAAATCGCTTTCGAAATTGTTGTATTACTTATTATTTACTATATTAATTGCAACAAAATCTTTATTTCATAATTTGATTTTGAGTTGTTAGCCACTTCTATTTTTTCGTCCCTTTTCCTTTCTTCTTATTTGCGTCGGATCGGAAAATAGAAACGTTGGGTGAATCAAAAACCCAAAGGAGGTTCATGGCCAAGGGTAAAGACGTTCGAGTAAGGGTTATTTTGGAATGTACCGGTTGTGTTCGAAACGGTGTTAATAAGGAATCAACGGGTATTTCCAGATATATTACTCAAAAGAATCGACACAATACACCTAGTCGATTGGAATTGAGAAAATTCTGTCCGTATTGTTTCAAACATACAATTCATGGGGAGATAAAGAAATAGATATAGATCGAACCGAGTGCTTGGGTGTCACCCTTTCAAGGAACATGAAAAAAATTTAGATATATATTTCTATTATTTCATATATTGAAATAAAAACAACTAAATAAATATAGACAAACCCAATCCTATGAATTTCTTCTATAATTTTTTTTTGATTTGATCGAAATAGTATTTTAGGGATAAGGAATAAACAAATTATGGATAAATCCAAGCGACTCTTTCTTAAATCCAAGCGATCTTTTCGTAGGCGTTTGCCCCCGATCCAATCGGGGGATCGAATTGATTATAGAAACATGAGTTTAATTAGTCGATTTATTAGTGAACAAGGAAAAATATTATCTAGACGGGTGAATAGATTAACCTTAAAAGAACAACGATTAATTACTATTGCTATAAAACAAGCTCGTATTTTATCTTCGTTACCTTTTCTTAATAATGAGAAACAATTTGAAAGAAGGGAGTCAACCACCAGAACTCCTGGTTTTAGGAACAGAAAAAAATAGGCTTACTTTTCAATTGAATCAAAATTCTAATCCGAACTCAAAAACAGATGGACGTTTTGTTCAAAAAATCCGAGAATCATTCGTGTCGTAAGAAAAAAAAGAATCGGGTAAGAGGAATAAATTTTTTTATCGGGCGTGTTCGCTCATTTTGACGACTTTATCATATTATCAGATTTTATCATACTAATTTCTACTCTACCTTCCCGGAGTTCATTCTCCAGAGAATTCCATTTCAAAAAGTTTGGCGGATTCCTTCCAATCCCCTTATTTTATGATCTCGTTGGAAATCATATAAAGACAATTCCTATTTGATATAGCCATTTGTGCAAGGATTTTACGATTAAGAAGCAACTGCCCCTTATACAGATTATGTATTAATCTACTATAAATATAGGATGCCCCCGCCCCGCGAATTACTGCATTTATTCGAGTGATCCACAAACGACGAAAATCCCTTTTTTTCCTATCTCTATCACGATGCGCCGAAACCAAAGCTCTTATTTTCTGTTGAATAATTGTTCGAGTAAGTCTTGAATGAGCCCCGCGAAAACTTGATGCAAATAAACGCATTTTTGTTCTACGTCTTCGAGCTATATATCCTCGTCTAATTCTGGTCATTGAGTAAATGAAACTTTAATGAATAACTAATCGATTTCCTTTCTTTCAGTTATTCTTTTCCCCCTTCCTAGTCTATTAATAACAAAACGGATTCTTCCAATTTATAAAATAAAAATTCCAATGGCTTTTGCTACTATAACCTTCCCTACCACGCTTTTTTCCTTTTTTCTAGGCATTGGAAAAATAAAAATAGAAATAGCTAAAGAAATTGTGGGTTCCATCGTCTCTATGGTTACTTCTTAAACGGTGAGGTCTTCTCTATACACCGGAGCCCTTTCCTTCATTTTATTGGTAACTTGTACAGTTACCACTCTTTGGCTCTACCCATGAATTTTCCAGTAATGGGTCTTTCATAATGAGATATACCTTATACAGTAACGGTATTTAATTATGAAGATTGGTTGGGTAGCTGACCTTGTGAGTCCGTTCTTCTAAACATAATATTTCTACTTTTTTAAATAGGATTTCCCCCGCTTAATGGGTAACTATTTGTTACCAATGGGGAATTCTTTCTCATCTTAAATTGAAAATTCAGGTGATTTAATTTGCACCAATTGAAACCATAAATTTCATACACAATAGAAAGATATGATAGATCCATCTTTTTTAGATCGTGAATGGAGTTCTTCCATTCTATCCGATTCACCGGTACTGATCATTGATACTGGAAAAATTGTTTTTTCTTTTGTTTTGTCTCAGCCCATGATTTAAACGAGTCGCACATACACCCTCGTACATGTTCCTCGACGCTGAGGGCATCCCCCAAGAGCGGGGGATTTCGTGACGTTTCTGATTGGCTGTCTTGGGTTTCTAATAAGTTGTTTAATAGTTGGCATGCTGAATTATACATTATGGGCTGGTTTAGATTGATCCTAACCGGATGATTATGAATTTATTCGATTTCAATATATTAATAGAATATTAAACCCTTAATTAAGTAATTAAGAAGTAAGAAGATAAAATCTTAAATCGTATATTTGCACGAAATCACTGCTATTTTTTATCCAACCGCTACAAAATCAACAATTCCATGAGCTTGGGCTTCTGTTGCTGACATAAAAGTATCCCTTTCCATATCTTCGGATACAGCCCATAAGGGCTTGCCTGTTCTTTGTACATAAACCCTTGTAAGGATTTCGCGCAGTTTCAGTAGTTCTTCCGCTTCCAGGATAAGTTCGGACGTTTGTGCCTCATAAAAACCGGCAGCAGGTTGATGGATCATTACCCTGATCATATAATATAACACAATCAAAGGTTCCTGTATCTCGCACGAGGAGGCAAGGCGAAGAGATAAAGAATAAAATAAGAAAAAGATAGAAAACCGTACGGGCATTTTTTTCACATTGCATACGGCTCCACAATGGAATTTTTTTACCTTTCATCGAAGAAAGAGAAAATGTGGTATCTATTATACCCAGATCGGTAAATGATCCAATTACCACCCTTCTTTTTTTTTCGGAGGAGTTCAAAAATACTATGATGGCCCCGTTGCTTTAATATATTTATTTCGTCTGTGATTCAGCAATCCCAAAGTTTCTTTTTTTTTTCGTACTCTTTCATAACATAAATGTTGTTAATAACCTGCCGGTGTGAAAAAGGTTTGTGACGCTGAAATCGACCTACGATAGGTAAGATAAAATCGGAAATACCCTTCCTTTATCTCATACTACTCTTTCGATACATAATCTAATATTTTGAAAAACAATAAAAAATTGGCATATCGAATTCGAAGTGCCATGCTAATATTACTTAATATTAATAATTCATATGGCGAAGGCATAGTCTTCTTTTTTCTCTTAAATAAAAAACCCATTGGCGCCAAGCGTGAGGGAATGCTAGACGTTTGGTAATTGCTCCTCCGACCAGGATAAAAGACCCCATTGAGGCGGCTAATCCCATGCATATTGTCTGTATATCTGGTCGCACAAATTGCATAGTATCGTAAATGGCTATTCCAGGTATTACCCATCCGCCGGGAGAGTTTATAAGCAAATACAGATCCTTGGTATCACTCTCCGAACTGAGATATACAAAAAGACCAATAAGTTGATTCGAAACATTGCTATCAATCGCTTGGCCTAAAAAAATTAATCTTTCTCGATAAAGTCGGTTGATTCGGATAAAATTGTATCCCTTAGGAGCCGTACGGGCACCTTTTGATACATACGGTTCAACAAAACTAAAACTTGCGAAAAAAAAAAAATCAATGTGTAGCTTCCAGCCCTCTTTCTTTTTTTATAGCGGACTCCTTCTAATGAAGGAAGGGGCTTCTCTTTCATTTTTGAAGAACGATGCGTTTGGCCGGTTTTCCTAAAATATTAGAATATAAAAAACAGTTTTATCGCACTAACTTTTCATTGATGTATTTTTTCATCGAGATCAAATCCAAAAATCACGATGCCATTTTCTTGTTCCTGAATGGGCTTCTTCCATTTTTTTAGGTTTATGCTCTACTCCGAGTAAGGATCCGCCCGATTTTGATTTGCACATATAGGACAAATGACCCCAATACCACGTCTTTGTTTTTTTTTTTTTTTTCATTTTTTCTCAATTTTGCAATTCATTTCTTTTATGTCTTCCGCCAAATATTCGACGTATCCATTATATTTATTATTCGATTGATTAACTGTTTGGGATCAGTGCTATTTAATAATTTCTTTCTAAATAGAATTGTTTATGATATCTATAAGTCCTAATAATAGATATATTACCAATTGGGTTTTTCTAAACGGAGCCTGGATACTTAATTTTATTGGTCCAGCCAAGTCGACCATAAATTATTTGAATTGCTAATATTAATCTGGATACCTCTTCACAAAACGGATCTAATTGCATTTCATTGCACTTCACGTTACAAATTTTTGATGATTCAATCGCTTTTTTTGGGGGCGAAAGAGAGGATATCTCGATCGGGGGAGAGAATGGGGAAATCCCATATGACCCAATATATCTGACAGGGCGCACTATATGTCAATCCAAGTTGGATTTCGCTCTCCGGGAGTTCGAAAAGGAACTTTTGGAACACCAATAGGCATAAACTGAAAGAAAAAAGAATTAAGTACTCTATTTCACTTTGATGTGGAAACGTAATAATGGTTTTATTATTTTAATAATATTTAATAATATTAGCTTTATCGTCATATTTTCTACATAGATAGAATAAGTTCATAAAATAAAGGAAAACAAAGAAAATTTTTACGAATAGGTACTTTGAATGATGACTAAATATGGATGCATGCGCTCTTCGAAAAGGGAATAAACCCCCATTGCGTATTGGTACTTATCGAGTATAGAATAGATCTGCTTCTCTTTTTTCCTATGAACCAAGTTGTTCCATTTTTACTAAAAGAATAGAACAAATAGTAACCCTTTTTCCGAGATAATCCACTGAAAAAAAAGGGGGTCCATAGCATAGTTTTTTCAATGCAATAAAGTTACATAGTGTCTATTTTTTGTTGATAAAGGGGTATTACCATGGGTTTGCCTTGGTATCGTGTTCATACTGTCGTATTGAATGATCCCGGTCGTTTGCTTTCTGTTCATATAATGCATACAGCTCTGGTTGCTGGTTGGGCCGGTTCAATGGCTCTATATGAATTAGCAGTTTTTGATCCCTCCGACCCTGTTCTCGATCCAATGTGGAGACAAGGTATGTTCGTTATACCCTTCATGACTCGTTTAGGAATAACCAATTCATGGGGCGGTTGGAGTATTACAGGAGGGACGATAACGAATCCGGGGGTTTGGAGTTACGAAGGTGTAGCCGGGGCGCATATTGTGTTCTCTGGCTTGTGCTTCTTGGCAGCTATCTGGCATTGGGTGTATTGGGATCTAGAAATATTTGGTGATGAACGCACAGGAAAACCTTCTTTGGATTTGCCTAAGATCTTTGGAATTCATTTATTTCTCTCAGGAGTGGCTTGCTTTGGCTTTGGCGCATTTCATGTAACAGGATTGTATGGTCCTGGAATATGGGTGTCCGACCCATATGGACTAACTGGAAAGGTACAATCTGTAAATCCCGCGTGGGGTGTGGAAGGTTTTGATCCCTTTGTTCCAGGAGGAATAGCCTCTCATCATATTGCAGCAGGGACATTGGGCATATTAGCAGGCTTATTCCATCTTAGTGTCCGCCCGCCCCAACGTCTATATAAAGGATTACGTATGGGCAATATTGAAACCGTTCTTTCCAGCAGTATCGCTGCTGTCTTTTTTGCAGCTTTTGTTGTTGCTGGAACTATGTGGTATGGTTCAGCAACTACTCCTATCGAATTATTCGGTCCCACCCGTTATCAATGGGATCAGGGATACTTTCAGCAAGAAATATATCGAAGAGTTAGCGCTGGACTAGCCGAAAATCAAAGTTTATCAGAGGCTTGGTCTAAAATTCCTGAAAAATTAACTTTTTATGATTACATCGGAAATAATCCAGCGAAAGGGGGATTATTCAGAGCGGGTTCAATGGATAACGGAGATGGAATAGCTGTCGGGTGGTTAGGACATCCTATCTTTAGAGATAAAGAAGGGCGTGAACTTTTTGTACGTCGCATGCCTACTTTTTTTGAAACATTTCCAGTTGTTTTGGTAGACGGAGATGGAATTGTTAGAGCCGATGTTCCCTTTAGAAGGGCAGAATCGAAGTATAGTGTCGAACAAGTAGGCGTAACCGTTGAGTTCTATGGTGGCGAACTGAACGGAGTGAGTTATAGTGATCCTGCGACTGTGAAAAAATATGCTAGACGTGCCCAATTGGGTGAAATTTTTGAATTAGATCGTGCTACTTTGAAATCCGATGGTGTTTTTCGTAGCAGTCCAAGAGGTTGGTTTACTTTTGGACATGCTTCCTTTGCTCTGCTCTTTTTCTTCGGGCACATTTGGCATGGTGCTAGAACCTTATTCAGAGATGTTTTTGCTGGTATTGACCCAGATTTGGATGCTCAAGTGGAATTTGGAGCATTCCAAAAACTTGGAGATCCAACTACAAGAAGACAAGTAGTCTGATGCAGCATTGCTCTGTTATTTTTCGCTTCTCACCTCTATTTTCTCTTTGTGATTTTACATAGGATACTGAAAAAGTCTGGATTTAAATCTCCGCCCTTTCGCCTTTTCTTTGATTTTTTTTCTTTAATCGGGGAGATGATCCCCAATAAACAGGTATGGAAGCTATAATTGTAAACCGCGATCAAATTTATGGAAGCATTGGTTTATACATTCCTCTTAGTCTCGACTCTAGGGATCATTTTTTTCGCTATCTTTTTTCGCGAACCACCTAAAGTTCCAACTAAAAAATGAAATGATTTTTCATTATCTGAATTGAAGTAATGAGCCTCCCAACATTGGGAGGCTCATTACTTCAACTAGTCCCCGTGCTCTTCGAACGGGTCTCTTAGTTGTTGAGAGGGTTGCCCAAAAGCAGTATATAAGGCGTACCCAGTAAAACTTACAAGTAATCCAGATATAGAGATGGCGACTAGGGTTGCTGTTTCCATTATTATATAATTTCAAGACCACAATGGATCTATGATAAGATTGTTTATTTACAACGGAATGGTATACAAAGTCAACAGATCTCAATGAATACAAAATAGGATTTATGGCTGCACAAACTGTTGAGGGTAGTTCTAGATCTGGTCCAAGACGGACGTCTGTAGGGGCTTTATTGAAACCATTGAATTCGGAATATGGTAAAGTAGCTCCTGGATGGGGAACTACTCCTTTAATGGGTGTCGCAATGGCTCTATTTGCGGTATTCCTATCTATTATTTTGGAGATTTATAATTCTTCCGTTTTACTGGACGGAATTTCACTGAATTAGATTTATAAGAACCCTAGCTTTTAAATAAAAATACAAAAAACGATGCATTTAGGCCTCGGCTTTTTATTTTAGCTTATTCTTTTTTGGTAGTTCGACCGCGAAATTTTTGTGTTTCTGTATTTCCGGAATATGAGTGTGTGACTTGTTATAATTGATCCTATTGAGAGTACAGAGAGTGGGTCTGTCGTCTTGATAGAGATGGTTTTACCCCGTCGGATATTCATTCTAGTATCTGGAGCACGGAATATATGAAATATATCACGAAGTATTTGAACTATGATTCATACTTAATATTCAGACCTCGTGGCCGGATTCCTCAAATTTTTCCAAAGAAAAAGTTTTCAATTGAAAGAGTTTTCTTCTTTCAAATTCCCGTTTCTGCTTTGATTTTGCTCAAAGAACAAACTTTTCTTTCTAGTTTTAGTCATTATATCGATTCTACTCGTTGAATAAATGATGATCCAATGGTTCTTACTCAGGGAATCCTTGACTTAGCTTGAAGGTTTTATTGAATCATCGTGGTTCTAGTATGAATTTAAGGTTTCAATTGATTCCTAGGGTCTTAACAAGAAAATTCCTATCAATAATAAAGAAAACAAAAGGAAAGCTACATTACATACAAATTAAAATAACAGATGAAAGAAAAAAATAGGGAAATAGAAGATTCAAGAGGCCTGGAACGATCAACAGAAAGACAAGTGAGCCTACTTGATTTTTTGACATTCTAATTATAACAAAAAAAAAAAAGAGCTTTCTTACTTTTACTCTTTCGTATTTTTAGCGAAAATTGAATCAAAAGATTAAGAAGTTTCCAATTTTGTATTCCATACCTCTTTTAACCTGTTTTTTGTTTGAGCTGTACGAGATGAAATTCTCATATACGGTTCTCAGAGGGGGAGTCCCCTTGGTTTACCTATCTCAATAAAGTCTACGATTGGTTCGAAGAGCGTCTCGAGATTCAGGCGATTGCAGATGATATAACTAGTAAATACGTTCCTCCTCATGTCAACATATTTTATTGTCTAGGAGGAATTACGCTTACTTGTTTTTTAGTACAAGTCGCTACAGGGTTTGCTATGACTTTTTACTACCGTCCGACCGTTACGGAGGCTTTTGCTTCTGTTCAATACATAATGACGGAAGCTAACTTTGGTTGGTTAATCCGATCAGTTCATCGATGGTCAGCCAGTATGATGGTCCTAATGATAATCCTGCACGTATTTCGTGTGTATCTCACTGGTGGTTTTAAAAAACCTCGCGAATTGACTTGGGTTACAGGTGTGGTTCTGGCTGTATTGACCGCATCCTTTGGTGTAACAGGTTATTCTTTACCCTGGGACCAAATTGGGTATTGGGCAGTAAAAATAGTAACAGGCGTACCGGAAGCGATTCCGGTAATAGGATCGCCTTTGGTAGAGTTATTACGTGGAAGTGCTAGTGTGGGACAGTCCACTTTGACGCGTTTTTATAGTTTACACACGTTTGTATTACCTCTTCTTACTGCCGTATTTATGTTAATGCATTTCCTAATGATACGTAAGCAGGGTATTTCTGGTCCTTTATAAAGAATATAGAGAGATTTGTAATCAATCATTTTTTTTATTACTTGGGGGAGGAACAATAATATTTCATTGCTACAAATATGGATTATTGACAAAGAATAAGACATTTATTTTGAAATTTCCCCTCAACTCCACAATATTGTATTATTTATTTGACATGAATGAATAGTTGAAGGGAATTCTCCGAAGAGAAAATGGATTATGGGAGTGTGTGACTTGAACTATTGATTGGGCCGTGCAGAAGTATGCCTTTATCTGCTACATTGAAATTCACAAAAAAATGTGTCTTTATTCCAACCGCCGCCCTATAGAGAGGATAGGCTGGGTTCGCTTGAAGAGAATCTTTTCTATGATCAGACCGAAGCATGCCGTGCATGAATAGGCTCCGTAAAATCCAGTAGAAGTAAAATCCAGTAGAATAAGTGATGTGGCATAATCCCGATTTTTTTTAGTTATTTTACTTACTTAATAGTATGGAAATGCATTCATTTCTTCTGCATCGATCCGTTTTATGATCCTATCGGAGTGAAACAAAGGATCTAAAGAAGAGCAGCGGCTAGACTATATTAGTAACAAGCAAATCCTTTGTACGCGAAAAAAAAAATATCACTCGATCCATTTTTTTGTGGGGATAAGGGTGAATCGCAAGGGCTGAGACAACCCAGAAAGCTCTTGATTATGATCAATATTGTAAGCCTACTTGGGTATGGAGCATTTACCTATAAGAACTTAATTCTTTGCAATGGATAGTTGCAACTTCGTAAAATGGAATCCAAAAATAGAATTATTCATATATGTGTGGATATGGCTAAATATAGCTTTTCTAAAATCTATATATATATATAGATTTTTTTATATGTATCCGTTTAGTTCGGTGGATTCTTGCTCGAGCCGGATGATGAAAAATTATCATGTCCGGTTCTTTGGGGGGATGGATCTATAAGAATTCACCTATCCCAATAACAAAAAAACCTGACTTGAGTGATCCTGTATTAAGAGCTAAGTTGGCTAAAGGTATGGGTCATAATTATTACGGAGAACCCGCATGGCCCAACGATCTTTTATATATTTTTCCAGTAGTAATTCTCGGTACTATTGCATGTAATGTAGGCTTAGCGGTTCTAGAACCATCAATGATTGGTGAACCCGCGGATCCGTTTGCAACCCCTTTGGAAATATTACCCGAATGGTATTTCTTTCCCGTATTTCAAATACTTCGTACAGTACCCAACAAACTTTTGGGTGTTCTTTTAATGGTTTCAGTACCCGCGGGATTATTAACAGTACCCTTTTTAGAAAATGTTAATAAATTCCAAAATCCATTTCGCCGCCCAGTAGCGACAACCGTCTTTTTGATTGGTACCGCAGCGGCCTTGTTTTTGGGTATTGGAGCAACATTACCTATTGATAAATCCCTAACTTTAGGTCTTTTTTAACTTGATTCCTTTTTTAACTTGATTCCATTGTAAAATATCATAATGTGCGTATCTAGGGAGTAGTCGCTTCAGAGTCAAAGTGCATTCTCCCTAGATACCTCTATTCAATTCAATTCCGGTCCGAATGGATAGATTGTGCTAAAGGTGCAAACCCTTTTTTTTCGATTTTTAAGAAAAAAATGAACTAAATTTAATTCAATTGATTTAAAATTGATTTTATTTTGCTTTTAGGTAAATCAATTGTTAAGTGCTTTTCTATTTCTTTTCTAAAATGCCCAATATCCGTTTTACATCTTCTATGCGAAAATGCTCGATTTTCATAAGGTCTTCTTGACTGTTATTCAAAAGGTCGAATAATGTATGTATATTGGACTTTTTGAGACAATTATAGATCCTGGGAGACAATTCTGATTGGTCAATAAAAATGGATTTCCATGCTATTTCTTTTTTCTTTTTCTTTAGTTTAGCAACCCTATCGTGAAAAGTCAAATAGGGTAAAGAAACTTTGTATTGATTGTTCTCTAAATGTAAGTTTTCTTCTGCCGACTGGAGAAAGGGAATAAATAAATCAATCAAATTCCGGGAGGCTTCATGAAGTGCTTCTTTAGGAGTTAAACCTCCATTTGTCCATATTTCTAGAAAAAGGATCTCTTGTTTTTCATTTCCATTTCCATAAGAATGAATACTATGATTCGCGTTTCGAACAGGCATGAATATAGCATCTATAGGATAACTTCCGTCTTGAAAGTTATTTGGTGTTTTTATATTATATCCTCGATTCCTTTCAATTTGTAATCCAATACAAAAATCAGTTGGTTCCGTTAGGTTAGCTATATGCTGCGTATTATCAACGATTTCCACAGAAGGTGGTAAGAGGATGTCTTGAGCAGTTACATATCCAGGACCTTTGACACAAATAAGCGCGTCACGAGTTCCATATAGATTACTTCTCAATACAATTTCTTTCAAATTCATTAAAATTTCATGTACTGATTCTTGAATACCTACTATGGTAGAATATTCATGCGGGATTTTCTCAGATTTTGCGCGTGTAATACATGTTCCTTCGATTTCTCCAAGCAAAGCTCTTCGCATCGCAATGCCTATTGTGTCGGCTTGCCCTTTCATAAGTGGAGACAGAATAAAGCGTCCATAATAAAGACGCTTACTGTCTGCTCTTGATTCAACACATTTCCACTGTAGTGTCCGAGTAGATACTTTTAATTTCTCTCGAACCATAGTAATATTATTTGTCAGATTTTTGAGTCATTTATTTCTCTTGAAATCTCTTCAATGTTTATTTCTACACTCGCCTTTTTTTAGGGGGTCTGCAGCCATTATGTGGCATAGGGGTTACATCCCTTACGAAACTTAAAAGTATACCACTTCGACGAATAGCGCGTAATGCTGCATCTCTTCCGAGACCCGGACCTTTTATCATGACTTCTGCTCGTTGCATACCTTGATCTGTTACTGCTCGAATAGCATTTCCTGCTGCGGTTTGAGCAGCAAAAGGTGTCCCTCTTCTTGTACCCCTGAATCCACAAGTACCGGCGGAGGACCAAGAAATAACCCGACCCCGTACATCTGTAACTGTCACAATGGTGTTGTTGAAACTTGCTTGAACATGAATAACGCCCTTTGGTATTCGCCGTGCACTTTTACGTGAACCCACACGTCCAGTCCTACGTGAACCGCTTCTTGGTATAGATTTTGCCATATTTTATCATTTCCAAAATATAAGTCAGAGATATATGGATATATCCATTTCATGTCAAAACGGATCTTTTATTTTGATTTGTTCATCGGTTCCTTTAGAGAGTCCCTTTTCGAAAGATTATCCTTGTCTTTGTTTATGTCTCGGGTTGGAACAAATTACTATAATGCGTCCCCTTCTACGGATCAGTCGGCATTTTTCACAAATTTTACGAATGGAGGCTCTTATTTTCATAATTGTTATTCCTTAACTGAATTTCGAATCTACTTTACTGATTGGAAGAAAATAAGTTTCTTGAAATTTTTGAACCGTGAATTGGATCCTCATGAAAGGAATCTTGAAAAACCACCGAACCATTCGAATCTTTGTTGTGGGGTCTAGAAATTCTGCGCCCCCCCCCCGTTTGAATCATAACGACTTACTTAAATTTTGATTCTATCTCCTGGTAGTATATGTATAAAAGAGTGTCGGATCCTTCCTGAAACAGAACTTAGAATCTGACTTCATTATTTAAACGAACCCCGAACATACCATTGTGAAGTGATTCAGTAATTAAACCTTCATGAATCCATTTTTCTTCTTTTATTCCAGACAAACCCTCCTTGAAGTATCAACTAATGTAGGAAGGCGTGATATTAGACAACTTGGCTTTTTATTCGTTTTTTTCACAAACAGGAAGTTACAGATACAATTCGGATAGCAGAAAATTTACCATATATAGCACAAAATTTCTCCGCCGATTCCTTCTAGCCGAGCTGCTCGGTCTGTCATTATACCCCGAGAAGTAGAGAGAATTACAATCCCCATCCCGTCTAAAATTCTGGGAATTCGTTGATAGTTAGAATAGATTCGGAGACCAGGTCGACTTATTCGTTTTAAATTTAAAAGAGTTCTATATGGTCCTTTCCTATTCCTTCTATGTCGTAGGGTTAAAACAAAAAAATATTTGTTATTTTCTACAAGTTTCCTTACGTTTTCGAGAAAACCCTCTTGTAAAAGTATTTTAACAATGTTTTGGGTCATGTTAGTAGATGCTATTCGAACCGTTCCCTTTCGATCCATGTCAGCATTTCGTATAGAAGTTATTATGTCAGCAATAGTGTCCTTACCCATGATAAACTAAAATTATTGTTGCTTCCGAATTTGGATATAATCAGCATGTTCTTTTTTTATAAAAATTATTAAAGAAAATTCTTAAAAGTATATGCGTGAGACATAATCTACTAAATCTATTAATTTATCTATTTTATTTAAATACTATCACTATCTCACGGTCTCATATTATAATACCTCAGGTGCTAATGAAACTATTTTAGTAAAATTTAACTGTCTCAATTCCCGGGCGATCGCGCCAAAAACTCGGGTTCCTTTTGGATTTCCTTCTTGATCAATGACAACTGCAGCATTGTCATCATATCGTATTATTATACCGTTATCTCGTTTGAGTTCTTTACAAGTACGTACAATTACAGCTCTGATCACTTCTGATCTTTCTAGAGGCGTATTTGGTACTGCTTCTTTTATCACAGCAACAATAACATCACCAATATGAGCATATCGGCGATTACTAGCTCCTATTATTCGAATACACATCAAATCTCGTGCCCCGCTATTGTCTGCTACATTCAAATGGGTTTGAGGTTGAATCATATCGTTTTTTTTTTATCTGTTTTTTTTTTTTTAATGTAAAATAAAGCAAAGGACGAAGTAAAAAAAAAAAAAAAAGAAAGAAAACCCTGCAATTGTTTTTTTTATACACAAGACTTCTTTCCTTTGGTTCTACATTTCTATCCAGAAATAATGAATTGAGTTCTTATAGGCATTTTGGACGCCGCTATTGAAATAGCCCTTCGAGCTATATTTTCGGCTACTCCACCCATTTCATAAAGTATTCTACCCGGTTTAACAACAGCTATCCAATATTCTGGGGATCCTTTCCCTGAACCCATACGGGTTTCCGTGGGTCTTACTGTAACTGGTTTGTCTGGAAATATACGTACCCATATTTTTCCGCCACGGCGTACATTTCGTGTCATTGCTCGGCGCCCTGCTTCGATTTGTCTAGATGTAATCCAAGCGGGTTCAAGTGCTTGAAGAGCATATCTACCGAAACAAATATGATTACCTCGATAAGATATTCCTTTCATTCTTCCTCTATGTTGTTTACGAAATCTTGTTCTTTTTGGGTTATAGTTGATGGTTCTTTTTCAATTCCATCTCTACTACAGAACTGGACATGAGAGTTTCTTCTCATCCAGCTCCTCGCGAATGAAACGACTAAAACAGATTTTCTCAAGATATACATGTGTTTAATGAATAATATGCTGAATCATAGGATTCTTTGAAATTGCATCTAATTAATCAATTCGTTAATCTATTCGAAATTTGTTTAGCGTGTTTCGATATTATTTAATAAAACATGTATTCTATTTCTAGATAATGTCAATGTCTTTTTTTATAACGTTATCGTTATAAAAAAATCTTTCTTTTGTTTTTCCTTTTATCATATGGGATCGACAAAAATGTATCAATCTAATAAAAAAGAACTTTCGCGGGCGAATATTTACTCTTTCCATATCTATTTCAGTTATAGGGTTAGTTCATGACCTCTCAAAATAAAAGAATAAAAGAGGAGGTACCTGGTTTGTTCCGCCATCCCACCCAATGAATCATTAAGATTCATTTTCAATAGAATCTTCTGCATTCACGGGTTATATCGTTCCCATTGCTTCTCGATTAATGGTTAGGTCTGAATTTTCCGGCGGAGTCCTTTTTTCTTAAGTCAATTTTCTCAGTCTTTATTGGCTCGAGGCTCTTGATTTTTTTGTTCTATAAGCGGATTCATCTAATTATGCATGAATCATTATTGAATTTATGCTTTATTACACTGCGTTTTATGAGATGACTCATCGACCTTACATATTGGAATCATATATCATTGATATTTCCGTTCTATCTTTCTCTCATCCTTCCACTTATCCGCATACTTTTTTTCTATTTTGCTTTCCGACTTAGAACTTCACAACTAATAATCCGATTGGTTTTTTTATCTTTATGCAAAAAAAGATTTCAGTTGCTACAATGATATGTCCAATATATTATATCTTTATCTTGACTGGTTCTTTGGATCCAGATAATGCGAAGCAATGAGTTGGTTATTAGTGCTATAGTTATTAGTTCATACTCTGGGACCTGGTCCGTTTTTTTGAATCCTAGCCCTAAAAAAACCAACGAGTCACACACTAAGCATAGCAATTATATAAAATGATCAATCGGATTTTTATTGAACCCTCTAGAATTGCAGAATTGCTTTTTTTTTTTTGTTTTGCTTGAACATAAAAAGAATAAAAGGGTTTTTCTTTTTTTGTCCATTACTGGGTATAATGTAAAAACACGTAAAGTCTTATTATTCTTCGTCTACAAATATCCAAATTTTGATTCCTAATACCCCGTATATAGTTCGAACTGTATAGGAACAATAATCGATTTTAGCTCCAATGGTTTGTAGAGGAACCCTACCTTCTCTGATCCATTCGACGCGTGCAATTTCTTTTCCGTCGATACGTCCCGCAATTTGTACTTGAATTCCTTTTGTATTCGCCAGCTCGGTTAATTCAATAGCTTTTTTCATTGCTTTGCGAAAAGAAACTCTATTCTTTAATTGGCCAGCTATAAATTCTGCAA